CTTGAACATAAATAACTCCCTTTGGTATTTTACGAGGGTGCTTACGCGAACCAATACGTCCATTTTTACGTGAACCAATTTTTGGTATAGATTTTGCCATTTTTTATTCTTTTTAAAAATATAAGTCCGAAATATATGGATATATCCATTTCCTGTCAAAAACGGATTCTTTACTATTTTGTAACTAGTAATTCTATTGTATTCTATTAATATAGAATACAATTTTTGAAATATAAATCAACAACAATAAGCAATAATAATTTCTTATAATACTTCTAACTTATATCATACACTCTAAATATAGAATCTAAATTATGATATTTTATTGATTGATTTAATAGCTAAGAATTTACGAAAATAAAGAATATTTTTTTATTTGAATTCTAATATAAACTTTTTTGATTTGTGCATTTGGTACTTTCTTGTAAATAGAAAGCCCTTATTTTGTGAAAATATTATCCTTGTCTTTGTTTATGTTTTGGATTGGAACAAATTACTATAATTCGACCTCGCCTGCGGATCAATCGACATTTTTCACAAATTTTACGAACAGAGGCTCCTACTTTCATATTTTTAACTCCTTAACTTAATCCCGAATTTATTGATTGGAAGAAAATAGTGTTTCCTTACATTTTTAACTTTAAATTGTACCCCCTAAAAAACATGTTGAAGTTCAAAAATAGTCTAATTAAATTAAGTCACTTATATTTCCATTTTTTACTTTACCGGTCGTATACATAAGTATGTCGAAATTCTTTGGAAACATAGCCTCTTAACAATAAGGGATATAAGTTTTTTATTCATATAATAATCAATAATTAGGATATGGGAAAAATTATCATTACCATATATAACATAAAACTTCTCCGCCGATTTTTTCTAATCGAGCCTCTCGATCTGTCATGATACCCCTAGAAGTCGAAAGAATTACAATCCCCATTCCTCCTAAAACTCGAGGAATTTGTTGATAGTTAGAATAGATTCGTAGACCGGGTGTACTGATCCTTTTTAAATTTAAAAAAGTTTTAGATGATCCTTTACTTCTATATCGTAGAGTTAAAACTAAAAAATATTTGTTGTTTTCTCGATGTTTTCTGACGTTTTCAACAAAACCCTCTCGTAAAAGTATTTTTACAATGTTTTCGGTGATATTCGAAACTGGTATTTGAACTGTTCTTTTTCGACGCATGTCAGCATTGCGTATCAAGGTTAGTATATCAGCGATAGTGTCTTTACCCACGATAGATTATTGCTCCTTAGTTTCAATATAATTAACGTGCTCCCATTTTTCGATTTTTTCTTTTTTGATTCAATAAAATATCTAATATTGAATATGATAATATAATAATACTCTCTATATATATAGAAAATATTATTCTAATTAGGATAATGTAAATATATAATTATAGAATATTCGAACACTAAAAAAATATAAAAAGCAAATAAACTAATAACCTATTCGAAACTATATAGATAATCTGATATATAATTCAAATTCCGAATTCTATTTATATAAAAAAAATAGAATTCGGAATTTGAATTTTGATTTTGAATATATATATTCAATTCCTTTTTCTTTTTTTTTTTTTTCTATCTATTATTATTCTTAAATTTAGTTTTTAAAATATTTATTAATTATCAAATGAATAAATATTAATTAATATAATGACTTACTACTTCGAATACTTAGTAATAATTTAATACTTAAATATATAAAATTTCATATTGATAATATCGAATAATCATTATCACGATCTCGTATTATAATACCTCGGGTGCTAATGAAACTATTTTAGTGAAATTTAACTGTCTCAATTCTCGGGCTATTGCGCAAAAAATTCGAGTTCCTTTTGGGTTTCCTTCTTTATCAATGAGAACCGCCGCATTATCATCATACTTTATTATTATACCGTTACTACGTTTGAGTTCTTTACAAGTACGTACAATTACAGCTCTTATTACTTCTGATCTTTCTAAAGATGTATTTGGTACTGCTTTTTTGATTACAGCAACAACAATGTCACCAATATAAGCATACCGTCGATTACTAGCTCCTATGATTCGAATACACATCAATTCGCGGGCTCCGCTATTATCGGCTACATTTAAATAGGTTTGAGGTTGAATCATATCATTTTTTTTTTTATCTTTCAGTCAAAAAGTGGAAATAAAAAAAATATTCTGTGTTCAAAAAAAAAAAAAAAAGAAACTGACAATTGGCATTTTTTTCATACTAAAGACTTCTTTCGTTATAATAATTATTCTGAAAGAATGAATTGAGTTCGTATAGGCATTTTGGATGCCGCTATTGAAATAGCTTTTCTAGCTATATTTTCTGCGACCCCTCCCATTTCATAAAGTATTGTGCCGGGTTTAACGACAGCTACCCAATATTCGGGAGATCCTTTTCCCGAACCCATACGCGTTTCGGTAGGTCTTACTGTAACAGGTTTGTCTGGAAATATGCGCACCCATATTTGTCCACCCCGGCGAACATTTCGTGACATTGCCCGGCGCCCTGCTTCTATTTGTCTAGATGTGATCCAAGCGGGCTCAAGTGCCTGAAGAGCATATTTTCCAAAGCAAATTTTATTACCTCGAGAAGCCTTTCCTTTCATTCTTCCTCGATGTTGTTTACGGAATCTGGTTCTTTGTGGGTTATAGTTGATGGTTGTTTCTCAATTCCATCTCTATTACAGAACCGTACATGAGATTTTCACCTCATACGGCTCCTCGCGAATAAATCGATTCAAAAATATTTAACCGATAAAATAATATACAATAACATACATATGTTTAATAAAAAATAGACTAGAATCGCGGTATTTTTTCACATTTCCTAGAATCTACGATCTATTAGAAATTTGTATATCTTGCTTTGATATATAACGAAATATGTATTCTTATAGACCCTTTTTGCTATCCGTATCTAACGAGATAATGTTGTTTTAATATAAGGTTCTAACGAATCCGTATTTCTCTTTTATTTTTATTATCATATCGTATTGGATTGGCAAAAATTTTAAAATTCAAAAAAAAAATACACATTTTCGCGGGCGAATATTTACTCTTTCATTATAAATTTAAGATATAATGTGGTGTTCGTCCACAACTCCTAAAAAAACAAAGAATTCTTAGTTTCTTCCGCCATCCCATCTAATGAATCATTAAGATTTTGAATTTGAATATAATCTTAGGTATTCACAGGTTCCGTCGTTCCCATCGCTTTTCGATTTATGGTTAGGTCTGAATTCTACAGTGGAGCCTCTATTAATAAGATTTTCTTATTTATTTTATTCTTTTTTGTTGAATCAACTTTCTCAGTTTTATTGATTCGAGGCTCTTTACTTGATTCGTTTATTCTAGGAATATATTCATCCATATATGGATGAATTTTGAATATGGATGCTTTATTACACTATCTTTTATGAGATGACCCCTAGACCTTTACATATTAGAATTCTATATCATTGATATATTTTTTCTATCTTTCTTTCACCCCTTCATTTATCTGTATATTCTTATTGCTTTACAACTCATAATCAGATTCTTTTTTATTTCAGTTGCTATAATTATATCACCACATAAATCTTTTTTTCGATTTTCTATTTTCAGCGGTTGTTTATATCCAGATAATGGGAAGCGATGAGTAGGTTATTAGTTCTTTAGTAATTAATTCTACGAATTTTTGTAGAAATTTAACCACTCTAAAAAAAACCAACGAGTCACACACTAAGCATAGCAATTCCTTCCCTATAAAATAATTAATTCAATTTTTTTATTCAATCTTATAAAATTTGTCATTTATTCTTTGAGAATAACAATGGAGTAAGTAGTAAGAATTTGTCATTTTTTGTTTTATCAAAAGATGGGACGTTAAAGATAAGGAAAAATTTATTCCTCGTTGTTTAGAAATATCCAAACTTTGATTCCTAAGACCCCATAAATAGTTCGAACTGTATAAGAACAATAATCAATTTTAGCTCGAATGGTTTGTAGAGGAACCCTACCTTCTCTGATCCATTCCACACGTGCAATTTCTTTTCCGTCGATACGTCCTGCAATTTGTACTTGAACTCCTTTTGTACCTGCTTGTTCAGCTAATTCAATAGCTTTTTTGATTGCCTTACGAAACGAAATTCTATTCTTTAATTGTCCAGCTATAAATTCTGCAAGAATATTGGGGTCTCTATAAGCATTTGGAATTTTTGTAATTGCTATGTTGATTTTTCGGTTCACACAATTAAGTTTTTTTTGTACATTAGTCTGTAATTCTTCAATTCTTCGAGGCTTACCCTCTATTAATAACTTTGGAAGTCCCATATAGATTATGACTTGAATCAGATCAATTCTTTTTTTAATCTTTATTCGTCCAATTCCCTCGACACCAGAGGATATTCTTATCGTTTTTTGTATATAATTCTTGATACAATCTCGTATTATTTTATCTTCTTTTAGATTCTCGGAATAATTTTTTGGTTGTGCAAACCAAATAGAATCATGACTTTGAGTTGTACCAAGTCTGAAACCAAGCGGATGTATTTTTTGTCCCATAATTCCTCACTACTCTATATAAAATGATACGTCTTATTTGTCTATTTTTTTATCTCTATCTTTTTTTTATAAATATATCTTTATATCTCTTTATGACTCATTGACTTCGTTTGTTGAAATATATATTGTAACTTGCATTTTATGCTGCAGAATAAACCAATTCAAAAAAAAAATCGAATAAGATGCTCAACTCCATAAAAGCATAAATTCTATTATCAGAACCCTTTCATTTAAAAATATTATGAATTACGATTCGTGTTTTGTGTTGTGAATAAACACGAATCGTAATTCATAATATTTTTTGACCAAAGGGTTATACTTCTATGTATCGGTTCTTCTTTCTCATCAGGTTCTATTTTATTTTAACTAAAAAAGAAAAAGAAAGATTTTTTTAATTATCAATGATTTAAATTTCCGAATCAACAATTTCTTACTAATAAATTGAG